GTGTGGAGTAGGAAAACATCTGTATGATTTCATTATGGGGCTTGTGTCAGATTTAGTATTGATTTTTGAAAAAAAGTGTTTAAATATCTAGGGACCAAGCAGTCTAAGGGGGTGGTGAATATTAAAGCAGACGGTTAGTTTTGTGGGGGGTAGGGGGGGTTTGGAGCCTCCTGAGATAGGGTTTTTTGAGTCCGGGGGGAATAATAGAGTAATATGTCCTGTAACCATTAATTAAATTACACCTGTTGGTTGTGCTAGTCCAATCAAAAATACACACAGGTCCAGCTACAATTTATCTGACTGTGACAGGGCCTTTTAAGGCCATAGCTGAGTCGATGCAGGCCCCCCCCCAAAAAATAAAGATACCAAATGAATGAAATCTCAGTTATGTGTGAGCATGGGCTGATTAGTCATTAGTCCATCGAGATGTCTTATTTAAGGGGAACGAGTGGGCGATTTTAAGTTAAAATGGTCCTGAAGTAAGAACCAGATGTCTTATAAAGATCATTATTTAGCTACCCCCACGAGTTATGGGCCCGGTGCGAGAAGAGGGATCCCTGCCAAGCGGGTTGCTGGTTTCACGCGGCATGGTGATTAAGCTCGTGATCTAATGGAGCGGCCATAGGATATAATGGATATGAAGTACAAGTGGAGATATAATATGTAAGAGCGTGCAAATTATGTATTTTGTAAGATTAATAAGTTTTAATACGGGCTTTAACATAGTCGTATGGAAAATAAATGAATGCACAATAATACATAGCATGTATACATAAATATTTATAGGGGAAGACTAGGATCGTAGTATGTGAGTACATACATGGTAGTTGCAGTGGGATGTTTCGGAGCGGGTTATTTTAATACTGGCATAGTACAGTAGTGCTTTAATAATCATACAATGGGCTTTTTCAAGGAGTAGTTTATAAAGAATTCCAGCTTTGGGTGTTGGTGGTGAGGTTTGAATGTCTCCTCCTTGAGTCTTAGGGAGGAGTGAGGTTCTCCTTTTTCGGTTTACAAGACCGAGGTATTTTATATACTACAAAGACTCTTCATTTTAGAAGTTTATTTTCAATAATACTGGCCGTTGGTATTAGTACTAGGATCAGGAGGAAGTATAGGACAGATGCTAATTGACCCACAATGATGTATGGGTGTTCTACAGGTTGGCCTCCGATTCATGTTAGGGTTAAGAGGTCTGCGACTAGGGTTCAAAATAAGAGTTGGCTAAAGGGTCGGAAGATTATGCTTCGTTGTTTGGAGGTCTGAAGTATTGGGATGAGCACCAGGACGAGAATGGAGAGTAATAGTGCTAGTACTCCTCCTAATTTATTGGGGATTGATCGCAGGATTGCGTATGCGAAGAGGAAGTATCATTCTGGTTTAATGTGTGCTGGGGTGCTTAGTGGGTTTGCTGGGGTATAGTTATCGGGATCTCCTAGAAGGTCGGGTGAAAATAAGGTTAGTGCTAGTAGGGTTAGGATGAATAGGAGGGCACCTAGGATGTCTTTGATTGTGTAGTAAGGGTGGAAGGGGATTATGTCTATGTTAGATGGGATTCCTGTGGGATTGTTGGAGCCTGTTTCATGAAGGAACAGTAGGTGGACGATTATTAGTGCTGTGATGATAAATGGAAGGATAAAATGGAAGGCGAAAAAGCGTGTTAGTGTTGCTTTGTCTACGGAGAATCCTCCTCAGATTCATTCTACTAGTGTGCTGCCGATATAGGGGATTGCGTATAGGAGGTTTGTGATGACGGTAGCACCTCAAAATGATATTTGTCCTCAGGGTAAGACATAACCTACAAATGCGGTGGCTATGACTGTTAGTAGTAAGAGCACCCCGATGTTTCATGTTTCTTGGAATATGTAGGAGCCGTAATATAGGCCACGTCCGATATGGATATAAAGACAAATGAAGAACATGGAAGCTCCGTTTGCGTGTAGGTAACGAATGATTCAGCCATAATTAACGTCTCGACAGATATGTGCGACTGATGAAAAAGCGGTTGAGGTGTCTGGTGTGTAGTGTATTGCTAGAAATAGGCCTGTTAGGATTTGTGTGATTAGACAGAGGCCCAGCAGGGAACCAAAGTTTCATCATGAGGAGATGTTTGATGGGGCGGGGAGGTCGATAAGCGCATTGTTGATAATTTTTATTAGTGGGTGTGTTTTTCGGATGTTGGTCATTAAGGTTCTTATAGTTGAATAACAACGATGATTTTTCATGTCATTGGTCATGGTTGGAGTCCATGTGAGAATAATGACAATATATATTGTTTTTATTATAAGTGTTATTTTTGTAATTAGTCTTGTGGGGGTTTCATCGAAGCCTTCGCCTGTTTATGGGGGTTTAGGGTTAATTGTGGGTGGTGCTGTGGGGTGTGGAATTGTTTTTAGTTTTGGGGGTTCATTTTTAGGTTTGATGGTGTTTTTGATTTATTTAGGGGGAATGTTGGTTGTGTTTGGTTATACAGCGGCTATAGCTATTGAGCAGTATCCTGAAGTCTGAGTTTCTAATAAAGTTGTGTTAGGGGGGTTTCTTTTAGGTCTGATCACGGAGTTTTTAGTAGTGCTTTGTGTTTTAGGAGGAGAGGAAGTGAGTTTTGTGTTTGAGTTTAATGGATTGGGGGATTGAGTTATTCATGATACAGGAGATTCTGGACTTTTTAGTGAGGAGGCTATAGGTATTGCTGCTTTATACAGTTATGGTACTTGATTGGTTGTTGTTACCGGGTGGTCGTTATTTATTGGTGTTGTAGTTATTATGGAAATTACCCGGGGTAATTAAATAATAATATGGCAAGGGCTATAGTGATGAGGAAAGATAGGAAGTACAATTTGATAAGGCCTTTTTGGTTTGAAGTCAGTAGGGAGGCCTTTAGTTGGATAAAGGTTATAGTTTTTGGTAAGATAATTTCTGTTCAGGCTAAATCTAGTAGGGAAGTTGCGAGTTTTTGGCTTATTGTTAAGATCAGGTGAGGAGGTAGACGATGTATGATAGCAGGGAAGTAGCCTAGTAGGGCGGAGAAGTTGGTAGCGCTTGATAGGCGGGGATATTTTAGGTTTTTTGAGTAGGTATTGATTTCGAATGCAATAGTGAAGCCTAGAATTGTTACTATTAGGGCTGTTAGTTTTAGGTGTAGGGGCATAGTTATTAGAGGGGTAGTTATTGGAGGTATGTTGTTGGAGAGGATAAATCCGGCGAAAATGCTTCCGATCAGTAGGCGTTTGATAGGGTTAATTAGTATGGGATTAGTTTCATTGATGTTTATGAGAGGGGGAAAACGGGGTTGTTCTAGTAAGGTGAAGAAGATGATGCGAGTACTGTAGATAGCTGTTAGGGAGGTGGCGAGTAGTGTTAATAGTAGGGCTCAGGCGTTGGTATAAGACGAAGTGGCGGCTTCAATGATGGGATCTTTGGAATAAAATCCTGTGAGGAACGGCGTTCCTGTTAGGGCGAGACAGCCAGTGATGAGGGCAGTTGTAGTAAAGGGAAGGATTTTGTATAGTCCTCCTATTTTTCGAATGTCTTGCTCGTTATTTAGATTGTGGATAATGGAGCCGGAGCACAGGAATAGCATGGCTTTAAAGAAGGCGTGTGTACAGATGTGCAGGAATGCTAGGTGTGGTTGATTGAGGCCTATAGTTACTATTATTAAGCCAAGTTGGCTGGAGGTGGAGAAGGCGATAATTTTTTTGATGTCATTTTGGGTCAGGGCGCAAATGGCTGTGAATAAGGTGGTAAGGGCGCCTAAGGAGAGTATTATTGTTTGGATGAGCTTATTGTTTTCTATTAAGGGGGAGAAGCGGATAAGTAGGAAGATCCCTGCTACAACCATAGTGCTTGAGTGGAGTAGAGCTGAGACTGGGGTGGGGCCCTCTATTGCTGAGGGTAGTCAGGGATGTAGTCCAAATTGGGCTGATTTACCAGCTGCGGCTAGTGTAAGTCCTATGAGAGGGAGGTTTGAGGGATTTTGGTTGAGTATGAATATTTGTTGTAGGTCTCATGAGTTTGTGTTGGATAGGAATCAGGCTATGGATAGAAGAAATCCAATATCTCCAATGCGGTTATACAAGATTGCTTGGAGGGCGGCTGTGTTGGCGTCTGTTCGTCCAAATCATCAGCCAATTAATAAGAAAGATATAACGCCCACTCCTTCTCATCCAATAAATAGTTGGAAGAGGTTATTGGCTGTGACTAGAATGAGTATGGTGATCAGGAAAATGAGTAGATATTTGAAGAATTGGTTAATGTTAGGGTCAGAGTATATATATCATATTGAGAACTCTATAATTGACCATGTAATAAATAATGCTACAGGTATAAATATGAGTGAGAAGTAGTCTATTTTAAAGCTGAGGGTTAGTTTGAAGGTGTGAATAGTAATTCAGTGCCAGTTCGAGATAAGTACGTCTTGATTTGTGTGAATAAACATAGTTGTGGGGATCAGGCTAATGATGAAGGCTGATATGGTTATATTTTTTACGTAGTGTTGATAGTCGTTGGTTTTATAGAGGTTTGTACTAGATGCTATAACGGGGGCGATTAGTATGAGTAGTATGAGTAAGGTGGAGGAGGTGAATAAGTTTATTACTTTTATTTGGAGTTGCACCAAGTTTTTGGTTCCTAAGACCAACGGATAACTACCATCCTTTAAAAGTTCGAAAAAGCCACATTGTTAGGTGTGGAGAGCATGAATTAGCAGTTCTTGCAGTACTTTTTCGGTAAGTAAGAAGTTTTGCCTTCTGTTTTTAGCTTCACGGACTAATGTTCTTTTTAAACTATACTTACAGTAAAGGGGGCCTAGAATGATTTTGGGGTTTAGCGATAGGAGTAGAAGGGGGATTATGTGTAAAGCTATTAGAGTGTGTTCTCGTGTAAAAGAGGGGATAAGATTGTTGATATGGTGGGTGTACTTACCGCGTTGTGTTATGATTAATATGTATAAGGAATAGAGGGCTGTGATTACGATGTTTGCTCCCATAAGAATAATGGTGAGGTTTGACCATGAGAAAGTTGATATAATTACGAGTAATTCTCCAATCAGATTGATGGTAGGGGGTAGGGCTAGGTTTGTTAGAGATGCTAGTAATCATCAAGTAGCTATTAGTGGAAAGAAGATTTGTAGGCCTCGTGCTAAAATTATAGTTCGGCTGTGAATTCGTTCGTAATTTGAATTTGCCAGACAGAATAGTATGGAGGACGTAAGACCATGGGCGATTATTAAAGCGGTGGCCCCCATGTAGCTTCAAGGAGTTTGGATGAGAATGGCTGCGATGACGAGTGCTATGTGGCTGACTGAGGAGTATGCGATTAATGACTTTAGGTCTGTTTGGCGTAGACAAATAGAGCTAGTTATAATTATTCCTCACAAGGATAGTGCGAGGAAAGGGTAGGCTATATGTCCTGTCAAGGGGTTGAGAATTGATGTGATTCGTAGTATGCCATAGCCTCCGAGTTTTAATAATACGGCTGCAAGTACTATTGAACCTGCAATAGGGGCCTCTACGTGTGCTTTTGGTAGTCAGAGATGAAGACCATAGAGGGGTATTTTTACTAGAAAGGCCATTATGCAAGCTAATCACATGAAAATATTAGACCATGATGTAGGTAGTGGTTGGGTTCAGTACTGTAATAATAGAAAGTTGAGAGTGCCCAGTGTATTTTGTAGATATGTTAGTGCTACTAGTAGGGGGAGTGATCCTATAAGTGTGTAAAACAGGAAGTAGAGTCCTGCGTTGAGTCGTTCTGTTTGATTACCCCAACGGGTGATGATAATAAGGGTAGGAATTAGTGTAGCTTCAAATATAATATAAAATATAATTAGTTCTATGGCGGTAAAGGTTATGATCAAAAGGGCTTGTAATATAACTAGCATTGTGATATAAAGTTTTTTTCGGGTGAGGGGTTCTTTTAGGAGGTGGGATTGGCTTGCTATTAGTATTAGTGGGAGGAGTCATATTGTTAATATTAAGAGTGGCGTAGAAAGGGGGTCAGAGAAGAATATTAGGGAATAGTTGAGAGTGTTGTCGTTAAATTGGTTGAGTAGAAGTAGGCTTGTGAAGCTAATTAATAGGCTGTGAGCTGTGGTGTTGATTCAAATAAAACTGCTTTTTGATAGTCAGGTTAGAGGTATTAGTATAATAGTAGGGATAATAAATTTTAGCATTGGAGGAGGTTAAGGTTTTGTACGTAGTCGGTACCGTATGTATTGGAGACTATAACTAGCAGGGCTAGTCCAATGGCTGCTTCGCAGGCTGCAAATACTAAGAGGATGATTGGCACTATGTTGGCTAAGGTGAAGTGTGAATTTAGGATAGTAAGGGTTATCAGGATGAACAATGACAGTACCATACCTTCTAAGCAGAGTAATGCGGATATCAGGTGGGATCGGTATATTAATAAGCCTACAAGAGATATAGTGAAGGCTATTAGGATGTTAATATGAATTAAAGACATTTGGTACTTGTGAGTTTAAATCACAGTCTAGTGAGTTGAAATCACTTATTTTATCTTAAACTAAGTACCATATTTGTCTCATTCTAGACCCTTTTGGGTTCATTCATAGGCCAGACTAGCTGCTAGTAGGGAGATTAGGAACAGGGTTATTAGAAGTATGGTTTTTAAATTGTTTGTCTGAATTGCTCAGGGGAGAGGGAGTAGGAGAGCAATTTCTAGGTCGAAGAGAAGAAAGGTAATCGCTACTAAGAAGAATTTTATGGAGAAAGGTAGGCGAGCAGACCCTATTGGGTCAAAACCACATTCGTAGGGGCTAGTTTTTTCTGCGTATGTATTTAGTTGGGGGAGTCAAAAGGCGATGAGTATAAGTAGTAAAGCTAGGGTCGTATTTGTTAGCAGTGCCAGTAGGAAGTTTATTGTTCTTTTTCGGGGTAGACCGAAACTAACTGATTGGAAGTCAGTTGTACTACTTAATACTAAAAGGACTATGAACCTCATCAATAGATAGATACATAGAGGAATAATCAGACAACGTCTACGAAGTGTCAATATCAAGCAGCGGCTTCGAAGCCAAAGTGATGGTTTGATGTGAAGTGGAATGTCAGTTGACGTATAAAGCAGATAATGAGGAAAGTCGATCCGATGATGACATGTAATCCGTGGAAACCTGTGGCTACAAAAAATGTAGATCCGTAGACCCCATCTGAGATTGTAAACGGAGCTTCATAGTATTCTGATGCTTGAAGGAGGGTAAAATAAAGGCCAAGTATAATTGTGATAAGGAGGGCTTGGAGTGTATGTTTGCGATTACCTTCTATAAGGCTATGGTGGGCTCAAGTAATGGATACACCGGAGGCTAGTAGTACAGAGGTGTTGAGGAGTGGGACTTCTAGTGGATTTAAGGGGTGGATGCCTGCTGGTGGTCAAGAACCACCTAGCTCAGGGGTGGGGGCAAGACTTGAGTGGTAAAAAGCTCAAAAGAAGCCTGTGAAGAATAGGACTTCTGATAAAATAAATAAGATTATACCATATCGAAGCCCCTTTTGGACGGTTGGGGTATGATGGCCTTGGAAGGTGCTTTCTCGAATAATATCTCGTCATCACTGGTACATTGTTAGAGTGTTTGTAAGTAGGCCCAGGGTTAGCAGAATTATTGAGTTGAAGTGGAATCATATGATTAAGCCTGATGTTATAAGGAATGCTGAGAGGGCTCCTGTAAGGGGCCAAGGACTGGGGTTTACTATATGATATGAGTGGGTTTGGTGGGTCATTATGTATTGTCTTGCAAGTACAAGCTCACTAGTAGGGTAAATACATAAGCTTGGATTAAGGCCACGGCGAATTCAAGGATGACTAGCAAGGTAAGGATGGTGAATGTAATGAGGGCTATGGGTGGGCTGATGCTTGTTAGTACAAGGGTTGCACTTCCAATTAGGTGTAATAATAGGTGGCCTGCTGTGATGTTGGCTGTTAATCGCACTGCTAAGGCCAAGGGTTGAATAAATAGGCTAATAGTTTCAATTATAACTAACATAGGGATTAGAAAGGTAGGGGTACCTAGTGGTAAGAGGTGGGCCAAGGATATTTTTGTTTTATTGCGAAAGCCTATAACAACGGCGCCAGCTCATAAAGGGATAGCCATGCCTAGATTTATTGAGAGTTGGGTGGTAGGTGTAAATGAGTGGGGTATTATTCCAAGAAGATTTGTAGAGGCAATGAACAAGAAAAGTGAAATAAGCATGAGAGATCAGGTTTGTCCTTTGGGGTTGTGTGTAATTATTAGCTGCTTTGATGTGAGTTTAGTCAATCATTGTTGGATAGCGACTGTTCGATTACTGATTAGTCGGTTTGGTGTTGGGAATAATAGGGTGGGAAATATGATAATTAGGGTGGTGATGGGGATGCCCAGTATTACTGGGACTATGAAAGGGGCAAATAGATTTTCGTTCATGTGTGGTTTCAGGGGGCTTGTTGCTCTTGTGTTTTAGTGAATATTGGCTTGGGGGAGGGGGAGTAGAGGTGTTTTGAGATTTTTAGTTGGAGTAATGCGAAGAGAGTAAATATCATGGAGAGGATTGTTAGGAGTCATGTGGATGTGTCTAGTTGTGGCATGTCATTAAGGGGAATGTGTAGCTCCCAATCTTTAACTTAAAAGGTTAACGCTAGCCTAGCTTCTTAATGAGGTTATAACATAGATGCAGATCATTTCTCAAAGTTCTCTAGGGGTACTAATTCAAGAACGATTGGTATGAAGCTATGGTTTGAACCACAGATTTCTGAACACTGTCCATAAAATAGACCAGGTCGTGTTGATATTAGGGTTGTCTGGTTTAGGCGCCCAGGAATTGCGTCTGTTTTTAAGCCTAGAGAGGGAACGGCTCATGAGTGCAGCACATCTTCTGAGGAGACTAGTATTCGGATTGTTATCTGTATAGGTAAAACCACCCGATTATCTACTTCTAATAGTCGAAGTTCTCCTGGTTTTAAATCTGAGGTTGGGATCATATAAGAGTCAAAATTTAGGTCTTCATAGTCAGTGTATTCATAGCTTCAGTATCATTGGTGCCCCATTGTCTTTACGGTCAAGGAGGGGTTGTTAATTTCGTCTATTATGTAGAGAATGCGTAGAGAGGGTAGAGCAATTGTAATTAAGATAATGGCTGGGAGAATAGTTCAAATTGTCTCTACTTCTTGGGCGTCTATTGTGTTGGTATGAGTTAGTTTAGTTGTAAGCATCAGTGTAATAATATATAGAACTAGGGAGCTGATTAGGAAGACAATCATTAGTGCGTGATCATGAAATTGCAGTAGTTCTTCTATGACAGGTGATGTAGCATCTTGTAAGCCTAGTTGAAAGGGATATGCCATGGAGATATACAAGATTTCCACTTGTGACTTAACTTTGACAAAGTTATGTAAGATTTTACTAATATCTCGCTCGTAAAGAAAGACATAAAGGTTATGCTGTTGGCTTGAAACCGACTAGAGAGGGTTCGACTCCTTCCTTTCTTGAATATTTGGGTTAACATATGCTGGTTCCTCAAATGTATGGTATGGCGGAGGACATCCGTTCAACCATTCGAGGTTTGTAGAGGTGAGGTCTACTGCTGATACTTCTCGTTTGGATGCAAATGCTTCTCAAATAATGAAAATTATTAGTATAACTGCTGTCAGGGAGATGAAAGAGCCTATTGATGAAATGGTATTTCATGTTGTATAGGCGTCTGGGTAGTCGGAGTATCGACGAGGCATTCCAGATAAGCCAAGGAAGTGTTGTGGGAAGAATGTTATATTTACGCCTACGAATAAAATTGCAAATTGGATTTTTGTTCATGTTGAGTTGAGTGTATAGCCTGAAAATAGTGGGAATCAGTGAACAAAGCCTCCTATAATGGCGAAAACAGCCCCCATTGAAAGGACAAAGTGGAAATGGGCAACTACGTAGTAGGTATCGTGAAGGATAACATCTAGGGATGAGTTAGCCAGGATAATACCAGTTAAACCACCCACTGTGAATAGGAAAATAAAGCCCAGGGCCCATATTAGGGCGGGAGATCATTTGATATTTCCTCCATGAAGTGTTGCCAGTCAGCTAAAGACTTTTACTCCTGTAGGGATAGCAATGATTATAGTGGCTGATGTAAAGTATGCTCGTGTATCTACGTCTATTCCAACTGTAAATATGTGATGGGCCCACACGATAAAACCTAGGAAACCGATAGAGACCATAGCTCATACCATCCCTATATACCCAAAAGGCTCTTTTTTTCCTGAATAGTATGTTACGATGTGCGAGATTATTCCGAAACCGGGTAGAATTAGAATATACACTTCAGGGTGGCCAAAAAACCAGAATAAGTGTTGATATAGGACAGGATCGCCCCCTCCTGCAGGGTCAAAGAAAGTTGTATTTAGATTTCGGTCGGTCAGTAGTATAGTAATACCGGCTGCTAGGACAGGTAATGATAATAAGAGTAATACTGCCGTAACTAGGACTGATCACACGAAAAGGGGTGTTTGGTACTGGGTTATAGCAGGTGGTTTTATGTTAATGATAGTTGTGATGAAGTTAATAGCCCCAAGGATTGAAGATACTCCGGCTAGATGTAGGGAGAAGATGGTGAGATCCACTGAGGCTCCTGCGTGTGCTAGATTCCCTGCTAGAGGGGGATATACGGTTCAGCCTGTGCCTGCGCCAGCTTCAACTACGGAGGATGCTATTAGTAATAGGAAAGAGGGAGGAAGTAGTCAGAAGCTCATGTTGTTTAGACGAGGGAATGCTATATCAGGAGCTCCGATTATCAAAGGAACTAGTCAGTTCCCAAATCCCCCGATTATAATGGGCATTACTATAAAGAAGATTATCACGAAAGCGTGAGCTGTTACTAGTACATTATAGATTTGGTCATCTCCGATAAGTGAGCCAGGTTGACCTAATTCAGCGCGGATTAATAAGCTTAGGCCTGTACCTACTATTCCTGCCCAGGCGCCAAATAGTAGGTATAGAGTACCAATGTCTTTGTGGTTGGTAGAGAATAGTCATCGGTTTATGAACATAGGTAAAATGGCCGAGTAGGCATTAGACTGTAAATCTAAAGACGGGGGTAAAAGTCCCCCTTTTACTAGGTCCTGTAGTGAGTAATCATTTTGAATTGCAAATTCAAAGAAGCAGCTTCAATCCTGCCGGGACTTCTCCCGCCTTTTTTTTCTCGCGGCGGGAGAAGTAGATTGAAGCCAGTTGACTAGGGTATTTAGCTGTTAACTAAAAGTTCGTGGGAGATGTATCCCTCCAATCTAGTGAGGATTTAGCTTAATTAAAGTGTTTGATTTGCATTCAATTGATGTGAGATATGGTCTTGCAATCCTTATTGAGCAGGGGTTAAGTAAGATTATACTTGCTTAGGGCTTTGAAGGCTCTTGGTCTGATTTAACCTAAACCCCTATAGTAGAATAAAATATGTTGGTGTGAGAGGTAGGAGTATAGTGGATAGTACAATTGCTGTTGGTAAGAGGGTTATTTGTTTTGTGGGGTGAAATTGTCATTTTATTTTTATGTTGTTGGTAGAAGGGAATAGAGTTAGAGCTGTGGAGTAGGCAAGGCGTATGTAGAAATATAGGTTGAGTAGGGCTGTAATAGCTATAAGGGTTGGTAAGATGAGGGTGTCATTTTTTGTTAGTTCTTGGATGATTATTCATTTGGGCATAAATCCTGTGAGTGGGGGGAGTCCACCTATAGAGAGTAGGGTGAGTATAGTGAAGGTTGTTATTACAGGTATTGTATTTCATGTTTGGGATAGGAGTAGTGTAGTGGTGGTGGAGTTTTGGATAAGTAATATAAACATAGTGAAAGTTATAATAATATAGACTAATAGGTTTAGTAAAGTAAGGGTTGAGTTATATAGTAGGATGGTGGTTATTCATCCTATATGGGCAATTGATGAATAGGCTATGACTTTTCGAAGTTGTGTTTGGTTTAGTCCCCCCCAGCCTCCAATGAGAATGGATAGGAAGGACATAGTAATTATTAGGTGTAGATTGATTGATGGTGAGATTTGATAGAGGATTGAAATGGGTGCAATTTTTTGTCATGTAAGAAGGATTAGTCCTGTGGTTAGAGGGATGCCTTGTGTAACTTCTGGTACTCAAAAGTGGAAAGGGGATAATCCTAGTTTAATAGCTAGAGCTATTGTTATCAGAATGGATGCTGTTGGGTCGAATAGTTTTATGATGGTTCATTGGCCAGAGTGTGTTAGGTTAATGGTGACTGCTAGTATGAGTAGTGTGGATGCTGTGGCTTGTGTTAGAAAGTATTTGGCTGAGGCCTCTGTGGCTCGAGGAGATGGTTTTTTTATTATGATAGGGATGATAGCTATCATGTTTATTTCTAATCCGATTCAGGCGAATAGTCAGTGAGAGCTAATTATTACAATTATTGTGCTTAGGATTAGAGTTGTTAGCAGGGTAATGAAAATGAGTGGGTTAATTAGTATGGGAAGGGTATGAACCAACATTTTCGGGGTATGGGCCCGATAGCTTAATTAGCTGACCTTACTATAGATTATGGTGTGATATGGTAGCACGGAGAATTTTGAATTCTCAGGGGTAGGTTCGATTCCTATTATTCTAGAAATAAGAGGGCTTAAACCTCTATTATTTACTCTATCAAAGTAATTCTTTTGTCAGACATATTTCTTAGGCCTATGTTTGGGGAGGAATGCCCGCTGTTATGATGGGTAGTGAAACATGTCATATACAGAAAGCTAGTGTTAGTGGAAGAAAGTTTTTTCAGAGTAGGTGTATTAATTGGTCATATCGAAATCGAGGGTAGGATGCTCGAATTCATAGGAAGGATATTGTTAATAGTAGAGATTTGATGATTAGATTTATTGTGCATAGTTCTGGCATGTGGGGGTTATGGAATGCGCCTAGGAATAAGATAGTTGTGAATATGTTTATTATGATGATATTGGCGTATTCTGCTAGGAAAAACAGGGCGAAGGGACCTGCTGCATACTCTACATTGAAACCAGATACGAGCTCTGACTCTCCTTCTGTAAGATCAAAAGGGGCTCGGTTAGTTTCTGCTAGGGTGGAGATAAATCATATTATGGCCAATGGTCATGAGGGGAAAAGTAGTCATAATTTTTCTTGTGCAGTATTTAGTGTGGATAGGGTGAAAGAGCCGTTTATTAAGAGTACTGACAGTAGGATAATGGCTAATGTCACTTCGTATGAGATTGTCTGTGCTACTGCTCGTAATGCTCCAATTAGAGCATATTTTGAGTTGGAGGCTCATCCGGATCATAGAATGGAGTAGACGGCTAGGCTAGACATTGCTAGTATGAATAGCACTCCTAGGTTTATGTTGATGAGGGGGTGGGGTATGGGTAGAGGAATTCATATGGTGAGAGCCAGGGTTAGTGCGAGTACAGGTGCGATGATGAATATAGTGGTAGAGGATGTGGCTGGTCGTAAGGGTTCTTTAGTAAATAGTTTGATTGCGTCGGCAAAAGGTTGTAAAAGGCCATATGGGCCTACGATGTTTGGCCCCTTTCGGAGTTGCATGTAGCCTAGGATTTTGCGTTCGACTAATGTAAGAAAAGCTACGGCTAAGAGGATGGGGAGGATGAGTATTAAAATGTTAATTATAAACATTTGTTGAGGAGAGGATTTGAACCTCTGGATATAAAGGCTTAAGTTTTATGCAATTGCCGTACTCTGCCACCCCAACAAAGCCCTGATTTTGGGCATAGTATATTTGCGCTAGTTTATTAGGTTAAGATTGAATCACTAATTATTTAAAGGCGCTTTTTTGAAGTTGGCCTTATTTCTCTTGTCCTTTCGTACTGGGAGAAATGCGTAATAGATAGAAACCGACCTGGATTACTCCGGTCTGAACTCAGATCACGTAGGACTTTAATCGTTGAACAAACGAACCCTTGATAGCTGCTGCACCATCAGGATGTCCTGATCCAACATCGAGGTCGTAAACCCTATTGTCGATACGGACTCTAGAATAGGATTGCGCTGTTATCCCTAGGGTAACTTGTTCCGTTGATCAAAAATTTGGATCAATAAGTGATGCTACACTTTGGCTAGTAGGCCTAGGTTTTAATCACTCGGAGGGTTTTTTATACTCCGAGGTCACCCCAACCGAAATTGTCAACCCATATAAAATTTTGTTATCCCTTAGTGGTACTGTTTTACGATTTTTTTGAGTTGATTAATTAAAGCTCCATAGGGTCTTCTCGTCTTATTTTATTATCCCCGCCTCTTCACGGGGAGGTCAATTTCACTGATTAAAAGTAAGAGACAGTAAAACCCTCGTGTGGCCATTCATACAAGTCCTTATTTAGAGAACAAGTGATTATGCTACCTTTGCACGGTCAAGATACCGCGGCCGTTTAACGATTAAGTCACTGGGCAGGCAGTGCCTCTAATACTGGCTATGCTAGAGGTGATGTTTTTGGTAAACAGGCGGGGTTTGTGTTTGCCGAGTTCCTTTTACTTTTTTTAATCTTTCCTTAGTGCACGCCTGTGTTGGGTTAACAGTGTGTTTAATAAATAATTTAGTGTTGGGTTGTATTTATTAACTGTTAATTATCAGCATATTATCAGCTACTGATGTAAGCTTGTGCGAGGAGAAAATCTTTCTTGTTACTCATATTAACAGTATTGCTTCTATAATTAAATAGATTAGTCCAATAGTTAGGCTAGGAGTTGTTTATTTATTCTTGGGATTAAGACTTATTTTTGTTGTTGAGCTTGAACGCTTTCTTAATTGGTGGCTGCTTTTAGGCCAACTATGGTTTAAGTCTTATATTACTCTCTAGTAAAGGTTGTATCCGTTTCTAAAAAGCTGTACCTTTTTAGACTAACAGTTAAACATACGTTGAGACTTGATGGGGTTCTTAGCATTGTTTAATGTTGAACTGAAATTCCTTTTTTGGACAACCAGCTATCACCAGGCTCGTTAGGCTTTTCACCTCTACTTATAAGTCTTCTCACTATTTTGCCACATAGATGAGTTTGTCCTAGTTACTGCTTGTAAGTAGCTCGTCTGGTTTCGGGTGTTTTAACTTAAGGTCTCTTTGCTAAATTATTGCTAGTTAAGTCATTATGCAAAAGGTACAAGGGGTAAGCTTTGCTTTTTTTTACTTTAATTAGGTCTTTCATCTTTCCCTTACGGTACTTTCTCTATAGCGCCACTGATGATTAAATTTCTATCTCCTATACTTTAAAACGCGTGGTGAATGTTTTAATTAATTAATCTATGATAGTAGTAATGGGGAGGGGGTGGGCTAGGTATAGTTCAAGATGTGCACGAGTTGTGGAATCTTCTAGGTGTAAACTAGATGCTTTGTTTAAGCTACATCTTGTTTTATCCAAGCACACCTTCCGGTATGCTTACCTTGTTACGACTTGTCTCCTCTTGTATGCTTGCTTAGCAGGGATTAGTAATCTAAGGCTCTGCTGTGATACTTGAGGAGGGTGACGGGCGGTGTGTGCGTGCTTCATGGCCTTATTCAATTAAGCATTCTATTCTTAATTTACTGCTAAATCCTCCTTTAGTCTTTAGGTTTCATAAAGACTTTCGTGTAAGTTTAAGGGGTGTTCTTGTTGTATAGAAAATGTAGCCCATTTCTTCCCAACCCATAGGTTACACCTTGACCTAACGTTTTTATGTGTGATAGTTGTGCTTACTTTCGTTCCTTTTTAGGGTTTGCTGAAGATGGCGGTATATAGACTGAAGTAGCAAGGGTTGGTGAGGTTGATCGTGGTTTATCGTTTACAGAACAGGCTCCTCTAGAAGGATATGAAGCACCGCCAAGTCCTTTGAGTTTTGGGCTGTTGCCGATAGTACTCTGGCGAATAGTCTTGTTTTAGGACTATTTAGGTTTACGACTAGGCATAGTGGGGTATCTAATCCCAGTTTGGGTCTTAGTTGTCGTGTACTCGGTTTGTGATAAAGTTACTTTCGTGGTTTAGCTTAGGTTTAGTTATGGCTTTTTACAGCTTAACTAAGATTTGACTTTATTTTATGTTACTCCTCGACACTCTTTACGCCGGGTGTCTATTAACTTGGGTCAATCGTATGACCGCGGTGGCTGGCACGAAATTTACCAACCCTAATTAGCATGGCTAGGTCAAACTTTCGTTCATAGCCTAATTTTTGTCACTGCTGTCTCCCGTGGGGGTGTGGCTAAGCAAGGCGTTATGAGCTACTAATATAGTGTGCTTGATGCCTGCTCCTCTTGGTCTTTATGATTTGAAGGGCATTCTCACTGGGATGCGGATGCTTGCATGTGTAAGGCTGCTAAGAACTAATAGAAAGGCCAGGACCAAACCTTTGTGTTGATGGGGCGATAAGCCATCTAGACATTTTCAGTGTCTTGCTTTTTGAAAGTTTAAGCTACATTAAC